ATTAAGAAATGCAAAAATGAAGAAAAGGGAACCTAATCTCACCTCCTTCTGTACCACAAAGAAAAGAACCTGAGATTTTTACCCTTTTCTAAAAAGAAAAAGAAGTGCCTCTATTTAGAGATTTATCTACTTAGATGAATAAATCATACTCTATCTATATTATTAACGAATATGTATTCCAACCTATCTCGAGGTATTTGTATCAATACCTATTCGGTAGATCCTTTTTTTTTTTCTGTGCCAGGAACCAGATTTGAACTGGTGACACGAGGATTTTCAGTCCTCTGCTCTACCAACTGAGCTATCCTGACCTTTTCTTGTGCATCATCCTAGTAGAGTATTTGTATCTATGTCAATTAAAGGGACTAAAAAATCAATAAAGTATTCCAAATTCCAAATTTGGAAATGGGGGGGGGTAGTCCTATGCATTGTGCATGGTTTACTTAATAATACTTAAAAATAGAGTTAATAATCGAAGTTCCTTGCCTATACTATAATAAAAAAGAAATCTATTCAATGAATAGCATAAGATCCATTGAGTTCTCTTCGCACTCCTTTGTGAAAGAGTAGAATGAGAAAGTTAATGAATCTTAAACCGATTGATAAAAAGAAAAAAAGAGGATAAATACTATAGTATAGTTAGAGTTAGGGAATAAAAGAGGGTTTGGGGATAGAGGGACTTGAACCCTCACGACTTATAAAGTCGACGGATTTTCCTTTTACTAGAAATTTCATTGTTGTCAGTATTGACATGTAGAATGGGACTCTCTCTTTATCCTCGTCCGATTAATCCACTTTTTAAAAGATCTCGAAAACTATGAATTGAAGGATTTGATTACTCAATATTCGATTGGAATGGATTCACAATAATTCTAAAAAAATTCTGAATTTTCTATTTCATAATCATTCCTAATTTCATTCTAAAAAAGAATAAAGAACCTATATTATGATATGGGTTCTGTGATTAATCGTTTGCTATGTCAGTATCCATATGTGTGTATTAGATGTATAAACCCCTTACTTTCTCTAATTTAGAGGGAGTTCCACTACCAACACAACGTAATCAACTCGATTCGTTAGAACAGCTTCCATTGAGTCTCTGCACCTATCCTTTTCCTTTGGATTCTAGTTCGAGAACCACTTGTTTTCTCAAAACACGGATTTGGCTCAGGATTGCCCTTTTTTAATTCCAGGGTTTCTCTGAATTTGGAAGTTACCACTTAGCAGGTTTCCATACCAAGGCTCAATACAATCAAGTCCGTAGCGTCTACCGATTTCGCCATATCCCCATTTTCCTTTTCTTTGATTGAGACCTAGATTCCTTGTGTAATTTCATCCATCTCTTAGTTTTTTTTTTTGGAATCGTTGAATTCATTACTCGACGTAGTCTAGCAGTTCGTCTCTATTTGAGAGACCCTGCTTGTTGCAATTCAGAATTGAATTGATTCTATCGTTGATGTATTTGCAATTCAATCCGAATCAATATATCCCAAAGTTTTTCTCTCCCCCACCCTTCTTTTTTAGAGTATTCAAAATCATACTCTAACGCTTGATATTCATTTTTTTTTTCTAATCAGAATTAGCAATTTAATTTGCTATGATTCTATGTTCTCCTTAGTGAAATATTAATCATTAAATTATTAAGAAATAACAAAAAAAAACAAAATATCTCAAAAAATGTCTATAATGATCGAATGAAAATGCCAAGAAATTCGCATTTTCTCTTTATTATATCTTTCATATATATTATTCTTTTCTATGTATTAGATTACTTGTCCGAGCCATATCAAATTGAAAATATCTGAAATCAAATTCAATATAGAAATTGGAATAGATTTTATTCTATTAGAAAAATCAATTTGCGAATTAGAGAAATAAAAAGAAAGTTCAATAAATTCTATAATCCTATTTAAGGATATCCTCTAGTTAAGCATATCAAGCTAACTTGATTTTTATGAAGTTCTAGTATTTTTTTCTAAGTAGAACTTTAAATTTCGAACTAGTTAATAGCTAAGATTAATAATTAAGATCTGACATTTTACAGATTTCCTATACTATACATATTTCTATTTGTTACACTATTTCTGTTATGTAAGCCCACTTAGCTCAGAGGTTAGAGCATCGCATTTGTAATGCGAGGGTCATCGGTTCAAATCCGATAGTCGGCTTTTTTCTATATCGATGTTCCATGAACAAGAATCTCTCTTTTTCTCCGAATTAAATGGAGAATCCAGGATCTATTCTGTGGTTCTACCTTACAATTTTGCTAGATACAAAACAATAAAATAAATAATATATATACAAAAAATCCAGATGTTGATGAAATTCCATTTTTTGTGGTACTTTAGTAGATTTTACTCTGTTTATCCTTTAGTTTAATTCAGTTTTAATTTCGCTGTATTCTTTAATGTAAATACAATGAAATTCATTGTGTAAAATGAAATTTCAATAAAATCAAAAAGGAGTCTTCATGTCCCGTTATCGAGGACCTCGTTTTAAAAAAATACGCCGTCTGGGAGCTTTACCAGGACTCACTAGAAAAACACCTAAATCCGGAAGTAATCTGAAAAAAAAATTCCATTCTGGGAAAAAAGAGCAATATCGTATTCGTCTTCAAGAAAAACAGAAATTGCGTTTTCATTATGGTCTGACAGAACGACAATTACTTAGATATGTACATATCGCTGGAAAAGCAAAAAGGTCAACAGGTCAGGTTTTACTACAATTACTTGAAATGCGTTTGGATAATATCCTTTTTCGATTGGGTATGGCTTCAACCATTCCTGAGGCCCGGCAATTAGTTAACCATAGACATATTTTAGTTAATCGTCGTATAGTCGATATACCAAGTTTTCGTTGCAAACCCCGAGATATTATTACTACGAAGGATAACCAAAGATCAAAATGTCTGGTTCAAAATTCTATTGCTTCATCCGACCCGGGGAAATTGCCAAAGCATTTGACGATTGACACATTGCAATATAAAGGACTAGTTAAAAAAATCCTAGATAGGAAGTGGGTCGGTCTCAAAATAAATGAGTTGTTAGTTGTAGAATATTACTCTCGTAAGACTTGAACTTAATGAAAAAAGGAAAGGTTCATAGAATTTTCTTCCTCTTCCCCTTTCCCCGAACTAAATCGACCTAAGGCCCTTAATTGGTATTTTCCATTCAACTAGCAGAAATGGATTAACCCTAGGATCCTTTTTTTTTTGTTCTTTCCTCTATGTGTCTTTTACATACCACAGTAATTTACTATAGAGAATTTCTATTAAATAAAGGTATTATTGCTGGAATAAACTGTTATTTGATTTGATACATTGTGATCGTTAACGTTGATGAATTAAGAGAAACGGAAAGAGAGGGATTCGAACCCTCGGTAAACAAAAGTCTACATAGCAGTTCCAATGCTACGCCTTGAACCGCTCGGCCATCTCTCCTACATAATCTTATTATGGAAAATAAACTGAGTGAATAGCGAGTTTTCCTATTCCTGCAGTACAGGTACAACCACAACCGCTCGGGGGTTCCTTGGTTCTATTGGAAAAATTCCTTTTCATCTAAGTGGAAGGATCCAGGATTTTTTTACTAGGAATTCCGCTCCCTCGAAAAGTTTTAGTTTGGGTTTTCCCCAAACCAAAGAAAAAGAGAATGGAAGAATTCTTCTTATTCCATAATAAAATAAAGGAACCCTAAAATTCTGTTTGCATAAGGTACGCTACGCCATACAATCGGAATCTAAAAAAGGGTATGAGACAATTAATGACTTTGAAAACGCGAAATAGCTGATGAGAGAAGTTATTGTTGAGAAATAGAAAAGTGGAATGAAATCCAATCTTAGTCAAATATTTCATATCTCTTCTTGTCCAAACAGAAGGAAAAGGACACAATTTGAGCTGAGCGGAAAATCCATACCTCTCTTATCCATTTATAGCATATATATGGATCGATCGATTTATAAGAATCGAATGTGTTTGTTTTTATGGTATTTTGTGAAGGAATGAAAACAATTCTATATAGAATGGGTTGGGAATTATGCCTAGATCCCGTATAAATGGAAATTTCATTGATAAGACCTCCTCAATTGTAGCCAATATTTTATTGCGAATAATTCCGACAACCTCAGGGGAAAAAAGGGCATTTACTTATTATAGAGATGGTGCGATTTGACTCTTTTTTTTTTTAGCCCTACCTACACCTCAGTCTTACGAGAAAGAGAGGGGGTTCGCATAGAGAGAACAAAATTAGTAAAGGAAACCCACGCTTGGAGAAGGTGAGGTGAACTAACAATTCCTTCTGTCGTGTATCCTCGATTGATGCGGCCTCAGATGCTTCAATTGTAGATTTGAGTATTGAGCGAAAGGTTACACCTACAGGATAGGTTCTGTATTACAGGCCAATCCTACTCTACTAGTACCAATAGGCAGCATAGGGGAGAAAAGCACTACACCTAGAAATAGGAATCAACAAGAGAAAAACTTTGTTAGAAATTAGCCCTTTCCTGATCGGTATCAGGGCTGGGAAGAATGGTTGGGATAACAAACAGCCATCAGGTTTGTACTTTGGATACCCCTATAACCATCAAAGATCGTTGAAGTGGCTAATTCCTCTAAATAGGAGGCGTTGAGAACAAAGAAATTCTTGGAGCTATCGTTTTCCTCTAGCATTAATAGAATTCATTGGTGTTAAGAAAAACCTCTTGCGGGAAGGTTGGCTAGAGATTTCTTGGAAAAATACCAGCCCCTTTCGGTCCATAATGAGATGGGACTAATTCTATTTTTATTCTATAGATTATTTCGCTTAGTACTATGTACAGAAGGGAGGAGCCGTATGAGATGAAAACCTCATGTACGGTTTTGGAACGGAGATTTTTTGAATAGAATGAACGACCGTAACGGATGTTGGCTCAATCCGAAGGAAATTATGCGGAAGCTTTGCAGAATTATTATGAAGCTACGCGACTAGAAATTGATCCCTATGATCGAAGTTATATACTCTATA